GGTCTAAGTAAATAAAAATAAATCTGCTTATACAATTTAATCTATATCGAATTTAAATATCAGAATAGCTGATATAGTCATCATTCAATGGGTCAGGTCCACTTACTTTTTCTTTATTTAGAATTTGATAGTGGGTGTTATAAGAACATTGGAGAAATAAGAACACCTTGGTTTGTCGATTAATAATAGGAATTGTATATATAGAGTATTATAGAATATTTCTGTTATGTCCCAGGACAAAAAATTTGTGAATAATGAGACATGAGGAGGACTACTATGTCACTACAGGTGGACTACTCCTAATACGTGCAATTATTCATTTTGCTAATCAATAAATGTTCAACTTCCTAACTCAAAGTCAGAATAATAAGAATTCGTTATAATGGTGGTTATCCTTTTCTTTTTAGAAAAAATAATAGAGATATTTTCCGCTGAAAAACGAAGGCTAAAACTTGAGTTTAGTGGAAAAAAAAGCCCTTTATCAGATTTGAACCGATGACTTACGCCTTACCATGGCGTTACTCTACCACTGAGTTAAAAGGGCCGTTTTATTCAATTCATGAATTAGCCATTTTTTTTTTCATTATGAGTCTACTGCATATATGTATATATGTACTATATGTACATAATATATACGTATATGCATAGGAGTTCATTCAGGAACAATAAATTGGATTTACTCCAAAATAAGATTATTATTTAGAATTTTTGAAAAAAATTCTAAAAAATCATAACATAAAAGAAAGTAGGAAAGATTTTTTGGATCTAGTCATACCATTAGACTATATTGACAATTCCAAAAAACTGCTCATACTATTATCATAGTATGATGATGGTCGGGCGTATATGCCCCTATCGTCTAGTGGTTCAGGACATCTCTCTTTCAAGGAGGCAGCGGGGATTCGACTTCCCCTGGGGGTAGGGTACTATGAAAGGAAGTTGATCATAGATTATCGATAAGCCTAGAATGAATTCTTCCTGGGTCGATGCCCGAGTGGTTAATGGGGACGGACTGTAAATTCGTTGGCAATATGTCTACGCTGGTTCAAATCCAGCTCGGCCCAATAATTCACCGCTCCATGAATATAACCAATTTGTCTTCCATAAATGGAAATGCCTAATCCGTAGAAATAAAGAGAAAGAATCAATTTTTTTTCTCTATCCCTATTTTTCTCTTTCTGATCTTTCTAAGGATCTAATTCATGATACTTTACTTAATTAAGTAAAGTATCATGAAAAGCAAACAAAAAAGTTTAGTTCTTTTTTCTGATTGATTATCCACTTTTGGCCGTAAAATAATTATTGGTTACTAGTAATCTGTGTCACTCTCACTATAGCCCATATTATATGTGGATATGATATCAGTATATCATTCCTGTCTTTCTTACAATACGACGACTAGGACTAGAATGTTCTTATGATTACATTAAGAATATGTAAGATTAAGAATATGTATGCCATACACTTCGCTGGGATTGTAGTTCAATTGGTCAGAGCACCGCCCTGTCAAGGCGGAAGCTGCGGGTTCGAGCCCCGTCAGTCCCGAACTAGGATCCGGTGAATTTATCAATTTATCTCTCTCTTTTCACGGAAAAGGGGGACAGGAAGCAAGATCTAATCCCCAGTGGGGATCCTTATTTCTTTTGTTTTTTATTTCGCATTTATCATCACACAAATATGGATACGGGAATTTCAAATCTTTCCACTACTCCCGATTGATAAAGGAGAGACATATCATATGTACATTAGTACAATTGGTGGTATTACTATATTCAGTATTTTTAGAGATACCATCCTCGTCTTACTTTCTTTTTCGATTGTTCTTGATCAATGAAATGGAGTAGAGTGATCCTATTTTACCGGGAGTACATACAAAAATGGTATTCGTTTATTGTACGATGGACAATGAACTTAACATAATTACCCCGAATGAACTTAACATAATTACCCCGACAGAGTACTTTTCAGGTTAAACCACACCTTTTCTAGTTCTGACTTTGTTTGTGTATCCTCAATGACTAATTGTAAACAATCTATCTCATTCTCATTCAAATTGCAGACATCATTTTTGATGTATGCATTCCAGTACAAATAAATACAAGAAAGAGGATACTAATAAAATAAAAGAAAAGACCGAGCAAGGACCCTTTTCAGTAAATTTGTTGGAATATTTGATCTTTTTTATTTAATCCCTTTTTTTCCATCTCACCTCGTTTGGGTCTGTGTGTGACCCATAGAATACCGGTCATATAATACCTCATAATTGTAAGTATAATACACAGGAAGGAGAGTTGTATAAGATAAGGAAGACAGTAGGTTATAGAAAAGAAAAAGTGGAAGAGGATGAAAAATCCAATGGGATTCCTGATCCAATAAAAAATCCCATTTCGTAATTAGTATGGATAAAGGATCTTCCCATGTTATACTATTCAATTCTCGACGATGAATCGATTTGATAGATCAGATATTGTTATTCATAATATTGATCCTATTCAGTATCATCAGGATCAATTCATCCCAATGAATTTACAGGAGTTAAATTTCTCATCTCTATGGGATTACATCCCGAGTTATTGCGAAGAAAAAAATAAATAAATAATGAAATTATGGAAGTCAATATTCTCGCATTTATTGCTACTGCACTGTTCATTCTAGTTCCTACTGCTTTTTTACTTATTATCTACGTAAAAACAGTCAGTCAAAATGATTAATTTGAATCTGAATTATTAGTTCTTATCAATCCTTTTTTCAATGATTGAAGAAATGAAAGAAAGGGATTAAAAGAAAATTCCAAGTCTTAAATGAAATGATCTGGTTGGAATCATAAAGTGTGGTAGAAAGGACTATATATAGTCCTTTCTACCACACTTTAGAGTATTTTATATTATCTAATATTGTATACAATGATATTATCATATAAAGTTGTATTGTATACAGATATAGACTTTATCTAAATGGAGGGTTTATATAGATCAATTTACAATATGTATGTATATGATGTATTAGATGTACATCTAATCTAAATAGTAGACTAGTACATCGAAATAGCAGTCTAATTCTATTTCTTTTTTTCGCTACATCCACTCGATTTCGATCAACCCAAAATAATCGAAGGCCAATTCTTCTAATTCCTAGGTTTCTTATAATTTTATATATAGGTTCCGGGATCCATCAAAAGAATCAATAGAGGAAGAATAGTATATTCCTATACTATAGCAAAAGAAAACAAAACCAAGGAATTTTTTTGATTTCCCATCCCAAGAAGTCATTGATTGAGCCATTAACAGATCATTTACGAAGTTCTATGGTAACTTCTTCAGATTTTGAAAGGAAGAAGATTAGTAAAGGGGACTCGGACCATTTTTCATGCTTAAACATGACATGAGATGAGTCAAAAAAGCATAAAAAAATCTCTAGGAGTCTAAAATGTTAAATGTATGATATGTGGTGGATCACTCAGCGGAAGAAAGATCTAATTTTATTATGTGTAGAACCTCTTTGGACAACCACTAGTCACTTCCAGTAGAAAGTAAGTATCGTCGTAATCTAATAGCAGAACGATTTGTTCTTAGAACAGTGAAAGTAAAGAAAGAGAGAAACAAATAAAGAAAAAACTAGGGATTGGTTTTTTCTCGTTGTAATATCCATAATTCTGGTAAGAACAGGTTTATCCAAACAGAATATTTAGGAGGAATTCGGTTGGAAAAAATTTCCTATCATGCGTAGATTTGAGTTTTGAAATACAACTAAACTATAGGAATCATTCGTTGTTTGATCGAATGGTTATTATTCATTATTGTCTTTCCAGTATAATTTTGAAAGAGAGACAAGCTTTTTAAAAATAAAGCTTCGAAAAACGATCAATGCAAAATGATCAATTAAACAATTGATACAATTCGATTACTCAATCGATTACTCAATCGATTACTCAATCGATTACTCAATCAATTATTAATATACCTAGAGTCCACTCCTTCCCCATACTACGAGTGAAAGGGAAAATGTAAAGACTACCATTAAAGCAGCCCAAGCGAGACTTACTATATCCATGTGAATTATATCTCCTATTTCTATGAAGGAATTATTCCATTATTGATCAATAATCATAGTAGAATCAATGGCGCAGAGTCAAAATAGGATTCTGACTTAAGGCTATTGATGAACCAATTCAATGAATCCACTCGTAACAGATTCTTTATAGGATTTCTGGTAGAATTGGGAAGTATTAAGTAAAAATATGATACACACACCTTTTCCTTGCAAATTGCAAAGTAATGCTCCTAATGGAACATGTGGGAATAGTAAGACCTATTGTTTGTTTTGTTACCTTTCTTTCATAAGCAAAAATAAAAAAAAAATATACCATCAAGATAGATAACTATCTATTGGATACCTACATTTCCTATTTGATCTAAGCCTTACTGTCTTTCTTTCTGTGAAAGAATGGGGAGACATCACTACCATTATTACATACATTTTTTTTGTAATCTCCTTACACGACCAAAGAAATCTTTTTTTTTTTTACTTTGACTCTGTTATTCTATAAGATAAGAGCCGACCAACCATCCTGATTGAATGTTTGAGTACTCGGAGTCTCTCGTAAGTATGGATACAAAGTATCTTCAGTCCTTTCCACAACTCCTAAATTGATTTCCCATCAGTCTATCCAATCTAATTCCAGACAGAGTCAGTAGACCCTACGTTAGTGTAGGTAGTGTAAGATAATTAGGAAGTCTTGATAGTCTTTCGTATAATCTTTTCTTCAATCCTAGGAGCAAAAATGGAATGTCCTTTAGGAACCTTTGGATACCAAGATTTCTGACCTCTTACTTTCGTAGTTCTGGAATTAATAAGTAAGCCTTACCTCATCCCTATTGGTATATCTGTTTGGGCCGCTACCCAGAACCCAAACAGAACCCGATTTTGAGAAAACAACTTACAGTCTTTTATAGAACTATGTATTCTATAAATCAAGTATCGACAAGCTCCGTCCTTTGCCT